ATCTTCAGCCATGGATCCGTTACTCATACTTATTCAATTGGAAGTCTTGGTCCAATTCAAAAATTCTGTTTCGCAATTTAAAAATCCAACTTTGCAATTTAAAAGTGACTTGTGGATACAAATCACGAGAATACGTATTTTTTCTCGACTTTCTGATTGAGAGGTAAAGGATTCAATCCTTTTAAGAAATAAAGTTTTTGATCGGAATATGAATAAACCCGAAAGACCCTTTAACTATTAAAGGGTTGATATAACGAATCACACTTTTACCACTAAACTATACCCGCTACAATATGTATATTGTATACAAACGAACCTTTTGTCCAACAAGGTAATTTAGCATGATCAAAATAGGATTTTCAAAGAATCATCAAAATGAGAGTGTTGAACTTTTTCGTAGGGAGATCAAAATTGAATGAGATTCCGAAAAGAGGCTTCATTTAATTTAGTTAATTTAAATGAAATAACTCAAATCTTTTGCTGAAGAAGATAGATACGGATCAAAAAAACACTCAAATTTTAACAGAAAAATGCATTGGGGAAGAATCAAAAGTTTATTTTTTAGTTCGGAAATGAAAATAAAATATAACAAGTAAAATAGAACAAGAAAAAGCATGTAAAAAATCTTTCTTCTTTTTGTTGTTGCTTAAATAGAAAATATTCAATTGATAATAATAAAAAAGAAGTATTTTTGTTTTCAAATCAGATAAATGATTATTTATCTATAATTCGTTGGAACAAAAAAAGGCCCGGCCTGGTCAGTACCCAGCCGGGCCGTCAGAATAAGAAGGGCCTTTCAAATAAAACAAAGGGGTCTTCCTTATTTTGCTAAAGTTCGATAGTTAGCGCGCCCCTATTTTAGATAAAGGAAATTCCTTATTTGTGGATCTCTCTCTATATATAATAGAATAGAGAAAGAAGAGAGAGAAAGAAAGACTCCTTATATTATGTATAATATAGTAATTATCTTTTTGAATTGGGAGAGATGGCTGAGTGGACTAAAGCGGCGGATTGCTAATCCGTTGTACGAGTTATTCGTACCGAGGGTTCGAATCCCTCTCTTTCCGTTTCCGTTGATGACTTGATTTATTTATTTAATTTTCCAATTTTCTTAGAATTTTCTCTATTCCACGCGTTTAACTTAGATTTTAAAAATTGGAAAATTAACCAACGAAAACCTTTTGGTTTTTATTCTTCACGGCCAGGATTACGTCCCGGATCATTAGATAAGAATCCAAAGATAAAGAGAGAAACAAAAAATATCACTACGGTATAAACGAAGAGTTTCAGAGTAAGCATTACACAATCTCCAAGATGATTTTTTGGAAAAAAAAAAGAGAATAGATCTTCCATTTTTCTACCACATAGACTATTTTGACACCAAGAAATGGGTTTTTATAGAAATAAAATGCATTGTCACAAATCCATTTGTTTTTCATTAACAAAAATTTTCGTTTATATCCAAATTATATATTGTGGGAGACCCTAAATAGGGTTAGGGTCTTTCACTGGAAAAAAAGGTTAAAAATGAGGAAATGAGGGTAAGCCAGATTTATGGTGACTATCCAAGAATTTCAGTGTGCGAATCGAAGGTTCATACTCTCAAACTTATCTGATTTTATCAATTGTTAGGGTTTTTTCTCGAAGAAATCGTGCATTTTCTAGGATATTATTATTAAGGATCTTATCGAAAACTTACAGCAGCTTGCCAAACAAAAGCTAAGAGAAAAAAAAACAGAGGTATCACTGGCATAACATCTACAATTGGATTCAAAAAAGCATAGGCTTCGGGCAATTTGCCGAAGAAAAAACTACTCGAATAAAGGGCAGAATTAATACAGATCAAACTAACGATATTAAGCATAACAGAAATTGTGTTCTTGGAGATAATTACGTTTTGATTGAGTTTTTGATATAAGGAACAAGGAAGAAAGTAAGTAAGGTAGACAAAAAATCCTTCTTTTTCTTTGAACCCACCCAACCAAAAATCCTCCAATTCTCAAAGGAGAATAGAAGAAATCATACTTTCATACAATATCTTAATTGAATTTTATGTAATGATCAATAAATAAAGTGGAATTCTATATCTATATGTATCAAAATCCCAGTACCAATCTATTCTATAGATATCTAGATATTTGGACTGGAGTTGACAAACAATCAGAAACAATATTATTGTTTCTTCGTGTAGATTAGAAATTCAAATGGGGCGTGGCCAAGTGGTAAGGCAACGGGTTTTGGTCCCGCTATTCGGAGGTTCGAATCCTTCCGTCCCAGCGCATATCCATTTTTTTATGCTCCATTATTCCCATACAAGGGTGGGGGGTTGGATATGAATTAATCCATATGAATTTAATAATATGTGTCTCTTCGAATCTCATTAAAAAGAAAGTTCCATAACAAATTTATATATGTTATGGAGCCTTTGTTTTTTCTTTGAATCTTATTTTCTTTAGGTATTTCGTGTTTGACTCTAATCAAAGATTGGAAATCTATGTAACGATTGAGGTGGGGGGGTTATCGTATCCCTTTTATTTTATTCACTTTATGACAAGAGGCGCGTATAATATTATGCAACCCCATGTTAAAGTTAAATAAATTATAGATATAAATAATATTATATAATGATATAAAAATAATGATATAAAACGAGAAAATGTTTAGCTTATATGGTATATATCGTTCTATTTGAATGACAATAATTTTTTGATTTTTGTGAAAAAGATTTGTGATCCTTAAATGATTTAAATTATATATATATTATAATGATTTAAATTATATATAGATTATATATAACAGTATAACAGTGACAACTGGTCGGTCTATCTGAGAGATACGAAAACCCTTCCTTCCCTATTTTTTTCTATTTTGATTTTCGTAATTTTGATATCAGATCAAAAGAATAAAGATTCAAATCTTAACTTACATCATTTTTTCTAGATCTCATGTCAAAAAAAAATTAGATTGATTTCTTCTTTTCTTTGATCTATTTTTAATTGACTCAGCACTGAGTCAATTAAAAAATAAAAACTGATCTTCGTATGAAGATCAAACGTGATTCTTCGTATGAAGATCAAACGTGATCTTGATTATTTAATTTTCTTCAAATTAAATCAAATTAAATAATAATGCCTAAATAGGAAACTTTTTCAATTTCAATTTGAAATTTTTTAAAAGGTTTTTAAAAGATTCCACCTAGAAGGAATCTTTTAGGTGGAATCTTTTAAAAAGTAGCAAATAGTTTAATCAATCTTATTGAATCATTTGAAGATACAGATTCAAAAAGTTATTGGTTTATATATTTCTATTTCGTTCTAGGATCTATATATTACTTATGTATATTAAAAATGCTGTCTTGCTAAGACTTTTTCAGAAAAAAGAGTTCCCCCATATATCATATATAGATGAAAAAGTCTAGATTACGATGTCTATGGACAGCTAAACCAATGACTATTCATGATTCCATGATTGAATCAATCCCATACTGGTTCCAAATTAGAGGAATGTTATGGTAAAACTTCGTTTGAAACGATGTGGTAGAAAGCAACGTGCGACTTGAAGGACACGATCCGTTGTGGATTTTTACATCCACCATTTTCATTTGTCTAGGAATGAGGGTGCCCTTGACTCGACATTGTTTGTTCTGTTACACTTGAACCCTTCGTTTTTCTTGAGTTGTAAATAGTCCACGATGGAGCTCGAGTAGAAAGGATTAATTCATTTCTCGGGGGCAAGGATCTAGGGTTAATGCCAATCAATTAATTGGAACAACTTCGTAAATATATCTTCCATATATAGAAAGAGGAAATAGAAAGAATCCAATTGTAGCAAGTTTTCAATTCAAAAGCAAAATTTGTTGGAATTTATTAAACTTTTTCGATTAAAAGTGTATTACGCGGGAATCAACTGGACATGGGATTCTTTGCTAGAAAGTAATCAAAAAGGGCATGTTGCTGCCATTTTGAAATGATTCAGAAACACCGAAGTAATGTCTAAACCTAATGATTTAAAATAAGCATAAAGGATCTAAGAACAAGGAAATACCAGTTGAATTGTCTCAATAGTATCAATAACTCCATCACACTAAAGAATCCAAATAGAATTTGAAATGAGACAAACAAATGGGGGTAAAGACTACTCATCAATAAATGAAATAGACTAAAGATTTTTCCTCTGATCTATTTCAGAGTTATCCAACTTGAGTTATGAGTACGAATGGTTTTTTCCTTTTCAGGAAGAAAAAAAAGACTGAAATCATAGTCTAATTGATTTTATAGGTCTATTTGTCATTTAATTTATTAGAATTGCATAAAGAGACAAAACTTCGAATCAAATCATTTTTTCTCGAGCCGTACGAGGAGAAAACTTCCTATACGGTTCTAGGGGGGGTATTGTTGATCTACATCTATCCCAATGAGCCGTCTATCGAATCGTTGCAATTGATGTTCGATCCAGAAGAGAAGGAAAAGATCTTAGAAAAGTGGGCTTTTATGATCCAATGAAGAATCAAACTTATTTAAATGTTCCCCTTATTCTAGATTTCCTTGAAAAAGGTGCTCAACCCACAGGAACTGTTCAGAATCTTTTAAAAAAAGCGGAAGTTTTTAAGGAACTTTCGTCTAATCAAATGAAATTCAATTAAATAAATACCAGGGGGGGTAGCAGTTTGTATATAACTTTGTCTAATTTTTCTCTACTTATTTTTTGATTCCCCCCCTTTTTTCTGCTGTATTTGTATTTATTTAGCATTGTTTCTGTTAAATCTGATGGTCTAAAATGACAGACAACACCTTAGTTTATTGATCTGCTAAATATCAAATTTGGACATTTCCTTCAATTGTTCGGTTTTCATTGCAACTCGACTAACCATCAAGAAATCTATTTTGCTTATTCCACTTAGATTGATGAAATGTAAAAAACCCGAGATTTTTTTTAATTCTTCCCTTTTGATTCTTTCATTTATCCTCTATCTAGATTAGAGATGTAGTGTCAATCCAAGACAATTTTGAATATTATTGTATTGTTAAATTGCAATTCAAAGAATTGAAAAAAAAATTCAATGCAATTTATTTTTTCCGCTATATTCTTTTCTCAACATTTATATTGACAACAGTGTATTGAACAAATATAATTCATCGTGATAAGCGAACCGAGTCTAGTTATTTCCGTCCCATAGGTTTTTACTTTACCTTATTCAAATTCAAACGATGCTTTCTTTGATACAAGAGGGTTTTTTGGTTGAAAAAGGGTAGATAACATAAGAGATGTTCTATCAAAGTTTCAAATTCTGTTATATTTTTTTCTTTTATCTGAGAATTTCTTGTATTTTCATCTAATCAATTTATTTTTATATTTCGAATCCATTAGAAAATCTGTTTTTTTTAGATTTGTTAGCTCAACGGTTTTATTAGCTCAGATAATCTCCTTTCTTTTTGTTTAAATTAAATTGAATTTGATTGTATCTATACAACCTTTGTTGAAGGTTGAAGTTTTATTTAATCTATATCTTTTTCGGGTTGCTAACTCAACGGTAGAGTACTCGGCTTTTAAGTGCGGCTAGAATCTTTTACACATATGGATGAAGTGAGGAATTCGTCCATACCATTGGTAAAGTTTGGAAGACCGCGACTGATCCTGCAAGGGAATAAATGGAAAAAAGAGCATGTCGTATCAATGGAGAGTTCTGAGGATATTTCATCCTTATCGGATCGGTATAAAACCTTGTTCGAATTCTTGGAACGGAACAAAATAAAGTAGGGTCGAATGAATAAATGGATAGGGGCCCTATGGCTTCAATTAATTATCAAAAAGAAAAAGCAACCAGCTTATGTTCTTAATTTGAATAATTTCCCGATCTAATTAGACGTTAAAAATAGATTAGTGCCTGATAGGGGAAGGACTTCTCTCCTATGAGTGGATTCTATATTTTTTTAATAAATCCTAACTATTGGCATTCTCAATTATGGAATGAAAATGCGTGTGTAAAAGAAGCAGTATATTGATAAAGAAAGTTTTTTCCGAAATCAAAAGAGCGATTAGGTTTAAAAAATAAAAGATTTCTAGCCATCATATTATCCTATAATATGAACGAATTAAACAAATGAATGGAAAAAAGATAGGCTAGAGAATCTGCTGATAAGTTTACCTGTCCCCGAGGTATCTATTCTTAACTAGAATACCTTGTTTTGACTGTATCGTACTATGTATCATTTGATAACCCCCAAAATCTTCTACTTTTGATTCAAATCGAATTTCAAATGGAGGAAAGCCGAAGCTATTTACAGCTAGAGAGATCTCAACAACACGATTTCCTGTATCCACTTATCTTTCAGGAATATATTTATGCATTTGCTCATGATCGTGGTTTCAGTAGATCAATTTTGTCGGAAAATTCGAGTTATAACAATAAATCTAGTTTACTGATTGTGAAACGGTTAATTACTCAAATGTATCAACAGAATCATTTTATTCTTTATCCTAATGATTTTAATCAAAATACATTTTGGGCTCGTAGGAAGAATTTGTATTCTTCAATTATATCAGAGGGTTTTACTTTTATTGTGGAAATTCCATTTTCCCTAGGATTAATATATTGTCTAGAAGGGAAAAAGAAAAATATAGTAAAATCTCAGAATTTACGATCAATTCATTCAATATTTCCCTTTTTAGAGGACAATTTTTCACATTTAAATTTTGTATTAGATATATTAATACCCCAGCCTGTTCATGTGGAAATCTTGGTTCAAACTCTTCGTTGTTGGGTAAAGGATGCCTCTTCTTTGCATTTATTACGATTCTTTCTCAACGAGTATTGTAATTCGAGGAGTCTTATTACTCCAAAGAAAGCCAGTTCCTCTTTTTCAAAAAAAAATAAAAGATTATTTTTATTCTTATATAATTCTCATCTATGTGAATACGAATTTATTTTCGTCTTTCTACGTAATCAATCTTCTCATTTACAATCAACATCTCTTGGAGTTCTTCTTGAACGAATCTATTTTTATGGAAAAATAGAACGTCTTGTGAACATCTTTATTAAGGTTAAGGATTTTCAAGCGAACTTACAATTGATCAAGGAACCTTGCATGCATTATATTAGGTATGAAAGAAAATTGATTTTGGCTTCAAAAGGGACGTCTCTTTTCATGAATAAATGGAAATCTTACCTTGTCGCTTTTTGGCAATGGCATTTTTCGTTGTGGTTTCATCCAAGAAGGATTTATATAAATCAATTATCCAATCATTCCCTTGAACTTTTGGGCTATCTTTCAAACGTGCGAATGAACCCTTCAGTAGTACGGAGTCAAATTCTCGAAAATTCATTTCTAATCAAAAATGCTATTAAGAAAGTCGATACCCTTATTCCAATTATTCCTCTGATTGCGGCATTGGCTAAAGCTAAATTTTGTAACGTATTAGGGCATCCCATTAGTAAGCCGGTTCGGACTGATTTATCAGATTTTAATATTATTGATCGATTTGGGTGTATATGCAGAAACC